TATTAATTATTTTTATTTATATGTAAATTTATTAAAAATGGTTTTATTACTAAATTAAGTAAATAATTAATTATATTTATATATATATATATATTAAATATTTAATATATTAATATATATTTATATTCTATAACTTATTGAGAAAATTAAGATTAATTATTTCAATTTATTATAATTTTTATGAATATTAATTGCTTAACTTGTAATTTAGGTTTTATTATGAATATTATAAAGAGAAAAAAGAGAAATTATTCAAAATTTAATAATTTATATTAAATATTTTAATATAAAAAAAAAAAAAAAAAAATCTATTCAAAAAAATCTGTATATAAATAAATTTTTTATGGTTTAAAAATTTTATTTAAAGTTTATTTTACATACAAATTTTAGTGTTAATTTTAACTTATTTAAATAATATTTAAATTAAAATAGTAGTAATTAATATTAAATTATTTAAGAAATTAAGATTTAGTAATATTTTAATTAATAACAAATTTTGTGCCAGCAGTTGCGGTTATACAAAAATTAAATTAAATTTTATTGATTATTAATTAGTAATTGTAATTGAATAATAAAAATTTTAAATTATTAGGTGAAATTTTAATTTAATTAAATTTTATAAATTAAAAATTATGATTTAATAAATTTTATAAAAAACTAGGATTAGATACCCTATTATAAAAATTTAAAATTAAAATATCAAAATAGTAAATAAATATTTATTGAAACTTAAATAATTTGGCGGTATTTTAGTTCATTTAGAGGAATCTGTTTAATAATTGATAATCCACGAATAAATTTACTTAATTTATTATTTTGTATATCGTTGTTAAAAAAATATTTTTTAATAAAATTAATATTTAAAAATTATTATATAAATTTAAATCAGATCAAGATGCAGATTATAATTAAGAATATGATGGATTACAATAAATTTATTTAAATGAATATTAATTTGTAATAATTAATTGAAAGTGGATTTAAATGTAATTTTATTTAGTTTAATAAAATGATTAAAAATTAAAATATGTACATATTGCCCGTCGCTTTCATATAATAATAAATTGAAATAAGTCGTAACAAAGTAGAGGTACTGGAAAGTGTTTCTAGAAAGAACAAATTAGAGCTTGAATTTAAAGTATTTCATTTACATTGAAAAGATATTAAAAATTAATTAATTTGAGGGGGAAAATTAATTAGTTATAAAAATAATAAAAAAATTTTTAAGTAAAATATTTTAATAGGGGGTTAAAGTATATTTATAGAAAAAATTAAATAAATTATAGTAAAATAGTATTGTAAAAGAAATTTGAAATAAATGAAATAAAAAACAAATTTAAAGTAATTTTAATTTGATGTATCTTGGGTATCAGAGTTTATTAAAATAAATTTTTAAATAAAAAATTCTCGAATTTAAAAGAGATAATTAATTAATAAAGTTATTGTAGCATAAATATTTAAAATAATTAATTTGAAATGAAATGTTAATCGTTTTTAAATATATCTAGTTATTTTAGAAAAAAATTTAATTTTATATTATTTTATAAGAAATTTAATTAATTAAATTTCTTATAAAATAATATTATATTTTAAGGGATAAGCTTTAATTTAAATTTATATAAATATTAATTAAATTTAAATTGAATTTTATATAATTTATATTGTTAAAAAATTTTAGTTTATTATAAATAATTTCATTAAAAATAAAATTTAATATAATTTTATATTATTTATAAAATAAAATTTTTTAATAAAAAAAAAATTGATATAATGATAAAATTAGTATATAAATTAAATTAAAATATTATTTTTAATAAAATTAATTAAAAGGAATTCGGCAAAAATTTATATTCACTTGTTTATCAAAAACATGTCTTTTTGAAATTAATATAAAGTCTAATCTGCCCACTGATTTTTAAAATTAAAGGGCTGCAGTATATTGACTGTACAAAGGTAGCATAATCATTAGTCATTTAATTGATGACTTGTATGAAAGATTGGATGAAATATAAACTGTCTCTTAATTAAATATAGAATTTAATTTTTTAATTAAAAAGTTAAAATAAATTAAAAAGACGAGAAGACCCTATAGAGTTTTATAAATAATTTAGTTAAAATTATTTGTATAATTATAAATTGAAATTAATTTATTTATTTTGTTGGGGTGACAAAAAAATAAGTAAAACTTTTTTTTTAAAAAAACATATATAAGTGAATAAATGATCCAATATTATTGATTAAAAGAAAAAATTACCTTAGGGATAACAGCGTAATTTTTTTTTTTAGTTCAAATAAGAAGAAAAGTTTGCGACCTCGATGTTGGATTAAGATAAAATTTAAATGCAGAAGTTTAAAATTTTTGATCTGTTCGATCATTAAAATCTTACATGATCTGAGTTCAAACCGGTGTAAGCCAGGTTGGTTTCTATCTTTTAAAAATTATAATATTTTAGTACGAAAGGATTAAATATTAAAATTAAATTTATTTTATTGAATTTTATTAAATTAATATTAAAAATATTTTATAAAGATTATAATAATGTTAATATATATATATATATATATATATATACTATTTTGGCAGAAAAATGTAATGATTTTAGAATTCATTAATATATAATTTAAATTATATAGATAGTAAATGTTTATATTTGATATTTATTTAATTATAATTGGTTTATTAATTTTAATTATTGGTGTTTTAGTAGGGGTTGCTTATTTAACTTTATTAGAGCGAAAAGTTTTAGGTTATATTCAAATTCGTAAGGGGCCTAATAAAGTAGGTTTTATAGGTATCTTACAACCTTTTTCAGATGCTATTAAATTATTTACTAAGGAGCAAACTTATCCAAATTTTTCTAATTATATTTGTTATTACTTTTCTCCTATTATTAGATTTATTTTATCTTTAATAATTTGATTATTAATTCCTTATTATTTTAATTTAATTAGATTTAATTTAGGTATTTTATTTTTTTTATGTTGTACTAGCTTAGGAGTATATACTGTAATGGTTGCTGGGTGATCTTCTAACTCTAATTATGCATTATTAGGAGGTTTACGTGCTGTAGCTCAAACTATTTCTTATGAAGTTAGATTAGCTTTAATTTTAATATCTAGAATTATTATAATTATAGATTTTAATATAATAAGTTTTTTTTATTATCAAGAAATTATTTGGTTTATTATTTTAATATTTCCTTTAAGATTATGTTGAATAAGATCTAGATTAGCTGAGACTAACCGAACACCTTTTGATTTTGCTGAGGGTGAAAGAGAATTAGTTTCAGGGTTTAATATTGAGTATAGAAGAGGAGGGTTTGCTTTAATTTTTTTAGCTGAATATTCAAGAATTTTATTTATAAGAATATTATTTGTTTTAATTTATTTAGGTGGTTTTAATATAAGAATTATTTTTTATTTAAAATTGAGATTTATTTCTTTTTTATTTATTTGGGTTCGAGGAACATTACCTCGTTATCGATATGATAAATTAATATATTTGGCTTGAAAAAGATATTTACCGGTTTCTTTAAATTTTTTATTATTTTTTTTAGGATTTAAGATTTTTTTATTATAATTTAATTTTTTTTAGTATAAATTAATAGAAATGGATTTCTTTCTTAAGTTTTCAAAACAAATGCTTATTACAAGCTCATTAATTTAATTAAAGAGTAGGTTATCTCAATATTTATTAATAAAAGGATTAATAATAAAATAAGAAAAATAAAAAATTGTTAATAGTTGTCCAGTAATAATATAAGGGTCTTCTACTGGTCGTGCTCCAATTCAAGTTAATAAAATAATAATTGTTACTATTATTCAAAATAATATTTGATTAATAGGATAAAATTGAATTCCTTGAATTTTTTTATTAAAAGTGAAAGGTAAAATAATTAAAATTAAGATTGATATTACTAAAGCAATTACTCCTCCTAATTTATTAGGAATTGATCGTAGAATTGCATAAGCAAATAAAAAATATCATTCTGGTTGAATATGAACAGGTGTAACTAAGGGATTTGCTGGGATGAAGTTATCTGGATCTCCTAATAAATATGGATTTGTTAAAGTTAAAATGGTTAATAAAAATAGTAAAATAATAAATCCAATTAAATCTTTAAAAGTAAAAAATGGGTGAAAAGGAATTTTATCTAAATTACTATTTATTCCTAAGGGATTATTAGAACCTGTTTGATGAAGAAATAATAAATGAATTATTGTTATTATTAAAATAATAAAAGGTAGTAAAAAATGAAATGTATAAAAACGAGTTAATGTTGCATTATCAACAGCAAATCCCCCTCAAATTCAATTTACTAATATTACTCCTAATGATGGAATAGCAGATAATAAGTTAGTAATTACAGTTGCCCCTCAAAATGATATTTGTCCTCAAGGTAAAACATAACCTATAAATGCTGTAGCTATTAAAAGAAATAAGATAATTACTCCTACTATTCATGTGTATTTTAAATTAAAAGATTCATAATAAATCCCTCGTCCAATATGTAAATAAATACAAATAAAAAAAAAAGAAGCACCATTAGCATGTAATGTTCGAATTAATCATCCGTAGTTTACATTTCGGCAAATATAGTTTACTCTATAAAACGCTATTTCAATATTTGCTGTATAATATATAGTTAAAAATAACCCTGTTAAAATTTGAACAATTAAACATAAAGCTAATAATGATCCAAAATTTCATCAAGCTGAAATATTTGATGGGGATGGTAAATCAATTAATGAACCATTAATAATTTTTAAAATAGGATGAGTTTTTCGAATATTAAAATATTTATTTATCATTATTATTATTATTTAATTTAGGGATGATCGAATTGGTCCATAAAAAATATTAGTAATTTTTACTACTGCAATTAATGTAATAAATAAGTAAATTATTAATATTATTATAATTAAAAATGTTTGATTATTATATAATTTTCTTAAATTAAATTTATTTTCATTATTAAAAAATAATATTAATTCATAAAAGTTATTTATATCAGAGTTTATTGAAAGATTTATTCAAGATATTTTATAATTATATATAAATTGAATTAAAATAAAAAAAATTATTAAATAAAAAAAGATTTTTTTTAAGTTAATTATAGGTTTAAATATTTCATTAGAGGCGATTCTTGATACATAAATAAATAATACTAATAAACCTCCTAAAAAAGTTAATAATAAAATATAAGAAAATCAATAAGTTTTAATTATTATTCCTGATAATAAACATGTTAATAGAGTTTGAATTAAAATTATTAATCCTATTGATAAAGGATTATTTAAAAATAATATAAAAAATGAAATTATAATTAATATTAGAGAAAAAATTATTTTTAAAATTTCAAATCAAAGAATAGTTTAATTAAAATAATAATTTTGGAGATTATTGATAAAGAAATTCTTTTTCTTTGATGTTTTTAAAGTATATAACTTAACTTTGATTTACAAGACCAATATTTTTTTTTTTAACTATAAAAACAAATGATAATTTTAAATATATGAATTATTTTTATTTTAATATTTATTTTAGGTAATTTAATTTTTATTTCTAAACATAAACATTTATTAATTATTTTACTTAGATTAGAGTTTATTGTTTTAAGATTATTTTTTTTTTTATTAATTTATTTAAGATCTATTGATTATGATATATATATATTAATAGTATTTTTAGTTTTTTCTGTTTGTGAGGGGGCTTTAGGATTATCTATTTTAGTTTCTATAATTCGAACTCATGGTAATGATTATTTTCAAAGATTTAATTTATTATAATTAAATAAATTTTAAATAAGATAAATAATGATAAAATTTTTAGTTATAATAATTTTTATAATTCCTTTTTGTTTTATGAAAAATATATTTTGAATGGTTCAAATAATATTATTTTTAATAATATTTTTATTTATAAATTTAGGTATAAGATTAAATTTATTTTGTAATATAAGTTATATAATATCTTGTGACATTATATCTTATGGTTTAATTATATTAAGAATTTGAATTTCTATTTTAATGATTATGGCAAGAGAAAATTTAAATAAAATAAATTTTTATATTAATTTTTTTTTATTTAATATTATTTTTTTATTAATTATATTATATTTAACTTTTAGAACAATAAATATATTTATATTTTATTTATTTTTTGAAGGAAGATTAATTCCAACATTATTATTAATTATTGGTTGGGGTTATCAGCCTGAACGAATTCAAGCTGGTATATATTTATTATTTTATACTTTATTTGTTTCTTTACCTTTATTAATAGGAATTTTTTATATTTTTAATGAAATTAATTGTATAATAATTTATTTTTTAAAATTTTTTAATTTAAATATATATATATTATATTTTTCTATAATTTTAGCTTTTTTAGTTAAAATACCTATATATTTTGTTCATTTATGATTACCTAAAGCTCATGTAGAAGCTCCTGTATCTGGTTCGATAATTTTAGCTGGTATTATATTAAAATTAGGAGGTTATGGATTATTACGTTTATTAATTTTTTTACAAGAAATTAATTTAAAATTAAATTATATTAGAATTGTTATTAGATTAATTGGTGGGTTTTATATTAGATTAAAATGTTTTTGTCAAGTAGATATTAAATCATTAATTGCTTATTCTTCTGTAGCTCATATAAGAATTGTTATTAGAGGGATTATAGTTATAAATTATTGGGGGTTTATTGGATCTTATATTTTAATAATTGGTCACGGGTTATGTTCTTCTGGTATATTTTGTTTAGCTAATATTAGATATGAGCGTTTACATAGACGAAGATTATATATTAATAAGGGAATAATAAATTTTATACCTTCTATAAGATTATGGTGATTTTTATTAATATCTTCAAATATAGCTGCTCCACCTAGATTAAATCTTATAGGTGAAATTAGATTAATTAATAGATTAATAAGATGATCTTGAATTTCTATATTAATATTAATATTAATTTCTTTTTTTAGAGCAGGTTATAGATTATATTTATATTCTTTTGTTCAACATGGAAAGTATTATTCAGGTATTTATAGTTATTATACAGGTGTTTCACGAGAATATTTAATATTAATATTACATTGATTACCTTTAAATATGTTAGTTTTAAAGATTGATTATAGAATAATTTGATTTTATTTAAATAATTTAAAAAAAAATATTGATTTGTGGTGTCAAAAATATGAAAATTCATTTTAAATTATTAATAACATAAAATATTCAATTTGTTTTATTTCATTTATTTTTTTATTTATAATAAGAATATTAAATTTTTTTTTTATAGTATATTTTATTATAAATAATATAATTATTATATTAGAATGAGAAATTATTTCTTTTAACTCTACATCTATTATTATATCTATTTTGTTAGATTGAATATCATTATTGTTTATAATATTTGTTCTTTTAATTTCTTCTGTAGTTATTTATTACAGAAAAAGATATATAAGATCTGAATTAAATTTAATGCGATTTATTATTTTAGTTTTATTATTTGTTTTTTCAATAATATTATTAATTATTAGACCTAATATTATTAGAATTTTATTAGGTTGAGATGGTCTTGGTTTAGTTTCTTATTGTTTAGTAATTTATTATCAAAATTTAAAATCTTATAATGCAGGTATATTAACTGCTTTAATAAATCGAGTTGGTGATGTTTTTATTTTAATAGTTATTTCTTGAATATTAAATTATGGTAGATGAAATTATATTTTTTATTTAGAATTTATAAAAAATGATTTAGAAATAAAAATAATTGGGAGAATAATTATTATAGCAGCAATAACAAAAAGAGCTCAAATTCCTTTTAGATCTTGATTACCTGCAGCAATAGCTGCTCCTACACCAGTTTCTGCTTTAGTTCATTCTTCTACTTTAGTAACTGCTGGTGTTTATTTATTAATTCGATTTAATGTATTATTATTAGATATGTTTTTTTTAAAATTATTATTATTATTATCTGGTTTGACTATGTTTATAGCTGGAATTTCAGCTAATTATGAATTTGACTTAAAAAAAATTATTGCTTTATCTACTTTAAGACAATTAGGATTAATAATAAGAATTTTAAGAATAGGTTTACCTGATTTAGCTTTTTTTCATTTATTAACTCATGCTATGTTTAAAGCTTTATTATTTATATGTGCTGGAGTTATTATTCATATAATAAATGATACTCAGGATATTCGTTTTATAGGTGGAATTAGAATATATATTCCTTTAACTTCTTTATGTATGAATATTTCTAATATAGCTTTATGTGGAATTCCCTTTTTAGCTGGTTTTTATTCAAAAGATTTAATTTTAGAAATAGTAAGATTTAGAAATTTAAATTTAATAATTTTTTTTTTGTATTATCTTTCAACTGGTTTAACAATATATTATACTTTTCGTTTAATTATATATTTAATAGTAAATGATTATAATTTAATAAGAATTTATAATTTATATGATGAAGATTATATTATATTAAAAAGAATATTTGTTTTATTATTTATGAGAATTGTTAGAGGAAGATTTTTAAGATGAATAATTTTTTCTTATCCTTATATAATTTATTTACCTTTTAATTTAAAAATAATAGTAATTTATGTTAGATTAATTGGTGGATTTATAGGTTATTTAATTAGAAATATAAAAATTTATTCTGTAAATAAATTTATTATAACTTATAATTTAAGAAATTTCTTAAGAATTATGTGATTTATACCTAATTTATCAACTTATGGTTTAAGATATTATTTTTTAAATTTTGGTCAAAATTTATTAAAAAATATTGATTTAGGATGAAGAGAGTTATATAGAGGGTTTGGAATAGTAAAAATTTTAAAAAAATATTCTATATTATATAATATTTATCAAATAAATAATTTTAAAATTTATTTATTTAGATTTGTTATTTGAATAATAATTATTTTATTTATATTATTATTTTATAATTAATAAAATTTAAATAGCTTATAAATAAGAGTATAATATTGAAGATATTAGGGAGATATATATTATCTTTAAATAATATAAATAAATTATATTTATAAAAAAAAATATTTTATTTTTACAATGAAAATGTAAAGTTTTAATTAAACTATATAAATAGAAATATTAATGGAATTTAACCACTAAAAGTTAAGTTAGCAGCTTAATTTTAATCTTTATATTTCTATTTAAAATTTAATTGGAATTATAATTCAATTTTATCATTAACAGTGATATACCTCTATTTTGGTTTCAATTAATAAAATATAATAATTTTAAATAAGGAGTTATTAAACTCTTTCTTTTAAGTCGAAATTAAATGCAATATTGCTTCTTATTTAAGATAAATTATAATAATAATATTTTTTGAATGCAAATCAAACGTTTTTTTTTAAACTATAATCCTTAATTTGTTCAGTTTAATATATTTTGGTTTCATTCATGATATAAACCAATTAATAAAATTAAAATAAAAAAAAAACTAATTTTTACTCAGAAAATAAAATTTACTAATTTAAATAAAGGAATAATAGGGAAAATAAGAGCAATTTCTACATCAAAAATTAAAAAAATAACAGTAATTAAAAAAAAATGTAAAGAAAAAGGAATTCGAGCTGATGATTTCGGATCAAATCCACATTCAAAAGGTGAGCATTTTTCTCGATCAGAGAAAGTTTTTTTTGATAAAATAATAGATAATAATATTAAAATATTAGAAATTATTATGATAATTAAAAAAATATTTGTTATTAAAATAATTATTTATATTAAAATTATTAAACTTTTTGATTGGAAGTCAAATATACTAAATATATTATATAAATAATTAATTTCCTCATCAATAAATTGAAATATAAAGGAATAATCATACTACATCTACAAAATGTCAATATCAAGCTGCTGCTTCAAATCCAAAATGATGATTACTAGAGAAATGATTATTTAAATGCCGAATTAAACAAATAAATAAAAATAATGTTCCAATAATTACATGTAATCCATGAAATCCTGTTGCTATAAAAAATGTTGCTCCATAAATTCTATCAGCAATAGTAAAAGATGCTTCAAAATATTCATAAGCTTGAAGAATAGAAAAATAAATTCCTAAAATAATTGTAATAAAAAGACCTTGAGTTATTTGAGAGTTATTATTTTCTATAATAGCATGATGAGCTCATGTTACTGATACACCTGATCTAATTAAAATAATTGTATTTAATAAAGGAATTTGAAATGGATTAAAGGGAATAATACTTGTTGGAGGTCAAATAGCTCCAATTTCAATATTAGGAGCTAAACTTCTATGAAAAAATGCTCAAAAAAATGAAACAAAGAAAAAAATTTCTGAAACAATAAATAAAATTATTCCTCAACGAAGTCCTTTAGTAACTAAAATTGTATGTTTACCTTGTAAGGTTCCTTCACGACAAATATCTCGTCATCATTGATATATTGTTAAAATAACAATTAAATATCCTAAAATTAATAAATTTATGTTAAAATTATGGAATCATTTTACTATACCTGTAACAAGAACTATTACTCCAATTGCTCCTGTTAAAGGTCATGGTCTATAATCTACTAAATGGAATGGATGATTAAAATTTGTTTTCATTAATTAACTTCTCTAGAATATAAAGTTCTTAAAATTGCAATAACATAAGATTGAATAATGGCAACTGCTGATTCTAAAATTAATAATAAAATTTGAATAATAATTAAAATAATAATAAAGTAATTTGCTATTCTTGGTCCTGTTCCTCTTAAAAGAGTTATTAATAAATGTCCTGCGATTATATTTGCTGTTAATCGAACAGCTAAAGTTCCTGGTCGAATAATATTTCTAATAGTTTCAATTAATACTATAAAAGGTATTAAAATAGAGGGTGTTCCTTGTGGGATTATATGAATAAATATATGTTGTGAATTATTAATTCACCCATAAATTATAAATCTTAGTCATAAAGGTAAAGAAATTGTTAAAGATAATGTTAAATGACTTGTTCTAGTAAAAATATAAGGAAATAATCCTAAAAAATTATTAAATAAAATAAAAGAAAATATAGAAATAAAAATAAAAGTAGAACCTTGAAAATAATTATTTTTTAATAAGGTTTTAAATTCATTATGAAGTTTTAATAAAATAAAATTTCATAAATAGAAATGTCGATTAGGAATTAATCAAAATGAATAGGGAATAAATAAAATTCCTAAAATAGTTCTAATTCAATTAAATGGAATATTAAATAAATTAGTTGAGGGATCAAAAATTGAAAATAAATTACTTATCATTTTCAATTAAAGTTTTTTAATTTAATAATTAAATTATTATTTTTATTTGAAATTTTTTTATTGAAAATATAATAATTTATAATATTAAAAATTAAATAAATTAATAAAAAAAAAAAAAATGAAATTAATCAATTAATTGGTATTATTTGTGGGATAAAAGAATATTACATTATAAGTAATTATTTAAATTTGACATATTTATGTTATAAATTAACTAATTCTTTAATAGAATAAGGTATTCATTAGAAGTAAATGCTAATTTACTATAAAATGGTTTAAGAGACCAGTACTTGCTTTCAGTCATCTAATGAGGAATAATTATTAATTCAATTAATAAAATTTTTAATTGAAATTCTTTCGATTACAATAGGTATAAATCTATGATTTGCTCCACAAATTTCTGAACATTGACCATAAAAAATACCTGGACGATTGATAAAAAAATTGGTTTGGTTAAGACGTCCAGGGTTAGCATCTACTTTTACTCCTAATGATGGAATAGTTCAAGAATGAATTACATCAGTAGCAGTCACTATAATTCGAATTTGATTATTTATAGGTAAAACAATTCGATTATCAACATCTAATAAACGAAAATTATTAGGATTTAATTCTTTAGATGGAATTATATATGAATCAAATTCAATATTATGGAAATCTGAATATTCATATCTTCAATATCATTGATGTCCAATAGATTTTAAAGTAATTAAAGGATTATTTAGTTCATCTAATAAATATAATAAACGTAAAGAAGGTAAAGCAATAAAAATTAAAGTAATTGCTGGTAAAATAGTTCAAATTAATTCAATTATTTGTCCTTCTAATAAAAATCGATTAATATACTTATTAAATAACAATCTTATTATTAAATAACCTACTAAAACTGTAATTATAATAAGAATAACTAAAGTGTGATCATGGAAAAAAATAATTTGTTCTATTAAAGGAGATGCTCCATTTTGTAGATTAAGATTAGATCATGTTGCAATTTCTAAAAAAAGGATGATCCTTTATAAATGGGGTTTAAATCCATTACATATAATCTGCCATATTAGAATAAATTTCTTAAAATAGGTAGTTCATTATATGAATGTTCAGCAGGGGGTAAATTTTGATATCATTCAATTGAAGATGATAAATTTAAAGTAAATAAAGCAATTCGTTGATTAATTAAAGATTCTCAAATAATAATTAATATAAATATAATAGCTAATAAAGAGATATAAGATCCTAAAGATGAAATAATATTTCAAGAAATATAAGAATCAGGATAATCTGAATAACGTCGAGGTATGCCAGCTAAACCTAAAAAATGTTGTGGGAAAAAGGTTAAATTTACTCCAATAAATATAACAAAAAATTGAATTTTTAATAAATATGGATTTAATGATAATCCTGTAAATAAAGGATATCAGTGAATAAATCCACCTAAAATAGCAAATACAGCTCCTATAGATAAAACATAATGAAAATGAGCAACTACATAATAAGTATCATGAAGAGTAATATCAATTGATGAATTAGATAAAATGACTCCTGTTAAACCTCCAACTGTAAATAAAAATACAAATCCTAATCTTCATAAAATAGAAGGAGAATAATTAATTTGTGTTCCATGGAAAGTGGCTAATCATCTGAAAATTTTAATTCCAGTTGGTACGGCAATAATTATTGTTGCTGAGGTAAAATAAGCTCGGGTATCAATATCTATTCCTACAGTAAATATATGATGAGCTCATACAATAAATCCTAATAATCCAATTGCTAATATTGCATAAATTATCCCTAAACAACCAAATGTTTCTTTTTTTCCTCTTTCTTGGGAAATAATATGTGAAATTATCCCAAATCCTGGTAAAATTAAAATATAAACTTCTGGATGACCAAAAAATCAAAATAAATGTTGGTATAAAATAGGATCTCCTCCTCCTGCTGGATCAAAAAAAGATGTATTTAAATTTCGATCTGTTAAAAGTATAGTAATAGCTCCAGCTAAAACAGGTAAAGATAATAATAATAAAAAAGCAGTAATTCCTACTGCTCAAATAAATAAGGGTATTTGATCAAATGATAAACTGTTTAATCGTATATTAATAATTGTAGTAATAAAATTAATGGCTCCTAAAATAGAAGAAATTCCAGCTAAATGAAGGGAAAAAATAGCAAGATCTACTGATCTTCCTCCATGAGCAATATTGGATGAAAGTGGGGGGTACACTGTTCATCCTGTTCCTGCTCCATTTTCTACAATTCTTCTTGAAATTAAAAGAGTTAAAGAGGGGGGTAGAAGTCAAAAACTTATATTATTTATTCGAGGAAATGCTATATCTGGGGCTCCTAATATTAAAGGAACAAGTCAATTACCAAATCCTCCAATTATAATAGGTATTACTATAAAAAAAATTATAATAAAAGCATGTGCTGTAACAATAGTATTATAAATTTGATCATCTCCAATTAAAGATCCAGGGTTTCCTAATTCAGCTCGAATTAATAATCTTAAAGAAGTTCCTACTATTCCTGCTCAAATTCCAAAAATAAAATATAATGTTCCAATATCTTTATGATTTGTTGAATAAAGTCATTTTCGCAATAAATAAAATGGCTGAGTTTTAAGCGATAAATTGTAAATTTATTTACGAGATAATTCTCTTTTATTAAATTAGCTTTATATTCATTAATGATATAAAATTGCAAATTTTAAGGAATAGAAATTTCTATTAAGGCTTAAAGAATAATTTTCTTTATAAATAATTTTGAAGATTATTAGTTTAATTTAACTTAAAACCTTAATAAAAAAAAAAAGTTCTGAAAATTATCCCTGTTAAAGAAATAAAAGAAAAAAAGTTAATTAATAAAAAATAATTATTTTTAATAAAAATTTTAAATCATTTTATCTTAAAATAATTAAATATAAATGCAGAATAACTAATACGAATATAAAAAAATAATATAATTAATCTTATTATAATAAAAACAAAAGTTAATAAATATATATTATTATTAATTAAAAAATTAATAATAATTCATTTGGGAAAAAATCCAATAAATGGAGGTAAACCTCCTAAAGAAAGAAAATTAATTAATAAATTAATTTTAATAAAAAAATTTATATTATTAATGAATAATTGATTAATAAAATATATATTTAAAATATAAAATAAAAAACATATAATTCTAATTATAAATGAATATATAAAAATATAAAAAAATCATAAAGTTTCTCTAATTATAATAGATGAAAGTATCCATCCTAAATTGTTAATAGATGAAAATGCTATTAATTTACGTAAAGAAGTTTGATTTAATCCTCCAATAGCTCCAATTACAATATTTATTAAAATAATAATAATAATAAAGTTTTTATTTAAATAATAAGATAAAATAATTATAGGTGTAATTTTTTGTCAAGTTATTAACAAAAATCTATTAAATCAAGATAATCCTTCAATAATATTTGGGAATCAAAAATGAAAGGGGGTTCTTCCTATTTTTATAAGTATAGAGGAGTTTAATATGATAGAAATAAAATTATTTATTTCAAAGTTTTTTATAAAAATTATTTTAATTAAAATTGTAAATAAAAAATTAATAGAAGCAATAGATTGAGTTAAAAAGTACTTTAAGGATGCTTCAGTAGATAGGAGATTATTAGAGTTTGAAATTAGGGGGATAAATCTTAAAAGATTAATTTCTAACCCAATTCAGCATCCAAATCATGAATTAGAAGAAATTGAGATTAAAGTTCTAAAAAATAAAATAAAAAGAAAAAATATCTTATTAGAATTAAATAAAAAAAAAATTTAAAATAAGAAATTATATAATTTCTTTTGAGAATTAAAAATTCAAAATTTATATTTTAGTGTAAGATGCACAATAGTTTTTGATACTATTAGATATAGTTTAATTCTATAAAATATAATAAAGGTAAAATAATTACTTAATTTATCCTATCAGAATAATCCTTTAGTCAGGCACTTTATTTTTAAAAAAAAGGTATTTCCTTTATATTTGGGGTATGAACCCAAAAGCTTAATTTTAGCTTATTTTTAA